CGCCTCTTAGCCAATAAATCAGAATTCTCGTGGAGAATGGGAGGATATATGAAATTCCAATGACCGTTGGATATGATTCGATCAGGTCCTGAATAATCAAGAACCCCCCCCTTTTTACCGTAAGGATTCGAACTAAACAATTTGTGTCTCACTTGATCATTAGTCACGGAGAGGTCAGAAATAGATCTCCGTTCAACAGAATGAACATTCATTTGATCTTGATCCTTGTGGAGCGAAAAAGGCACTATACTGGATCTGCACAGAGCTCCTGATAATATCCATAAATGACTTGTTTTGGGTAAGAGATGAACATTACCATATTTATATTCAGGTGCATGGTACACATCGGTACTCCAGTGCATTTCTCCCTCTGAGTCAGAATAAATATGTTTTCGAACTTTCTCTTTAACTTTATTAAAATGGAAAGTGGATGTTCCAGCGCGAATCTCAGCAATCACTTGTTCTGATTCTACATATTGATCGTTTTGAACTAAAAGAAAACTTTTGGGTGGAATATTCACATTATGTAGAATATCGTGACTCTCAATAGTTACATACAGGTCTATATAACATAGAAAAGCAGGATGCCCATGACGTGTACGTGTGGGATGAACCAAATCCTCATTGAATTTGATTTTTCCCTTAAAAGGAGCTCGTACATGTTCTGCAGTACCACCTGTGAATACTCCACCGGTATGAAAAGTTCTTAATGTTAGTTGAGTCCCCGGTTCGCCGATTGATTGACCCGCAATAATACCTACTGCTTCTCCTAATTCGACCAGGTCGCCATGAGTGGGACTCTGACCATAACATAATCGACAGATCCAAGATATACTCCTGCAAAGAAAGGGGGTTCGAATATATATTGGTTGTGTTCGAAAGGTTATGAATCTAGTGACAAGTCCAACCCCAATATCTTTATTTTGAGCGGCAATGCAACGTGGGCCCATATATATATTGTATGCTAATACACGACCAATTAGTGTTTGGACCCAAATTCTTTCCGTCATCCCATTTCTAGGACTCACGGAAATGCCTCGGGTAGTGCCACAATCTGTTCTACGTACAACAATGTGTTGAACTACTTCAACAAGTCTACGCGTGAGGTATCCAGCATCTGATGTTCGTACAGCAGTATCCACAACTCCTTTGCGGGCTCCGTAGCAGGAAATGATATATTCCGTTAAAGAAAGTCCTTCGCGTAAATTGCTTTGAATCGGTAAATCAATCATTTGTCCTTGGGGATCCGACATTAATCCTCTCATACCTACTAATTGGTGTACCTGAGATGCATTTCCTCTAGCTCCCGAAAAGGACATTATATGGACTGAATTAGAAGGATCAGTCATCCTAAAATTAGGATGCATTTCTTGTCTCAAATATTCACTTGTAGCATACCATATCTCAATGGATTGGCGTAATTTTTCTACTGTGTGTACATTCCCATAATGATGGTGCTTTTCTAAAATGAAACTTTGTTGTTCAGCATCTTGGACTAGCCACCCCTTAGAAGGTACTGTTAAAAGATCATCAATTCCTAATGAAATGGATGTAGCAGTGGCTTGCTGGAAACCCAGAGTCTTTACTTGATCCAGGGTGTGCGATGTATATGCCATTCCGAAGTGATCTATTAATCTGCTAATAAGTCGTTTCATGGCAGACCCATCTATCGCTTTATTGTAAAAGAACAGATCAGCCCATTCTGCCATAAGTACTTCTCTATTCCGCTGAGTAGGATTCGCCAATGGGTTTGAGTCAGTGATTCGAAGACCTCCTTTACTGGATCTTGATTCATGTAGAAATTAAGGAATTATGATTCCAGTTGAACCGGAGAGATCAAAATTCCCGCGGTATTACATAATTCCTTAGCTTAGGTACCGTATGGGTAGGCCTGACAAAACCCCTGTATGGCTTCTTCTATTTCTCGAGAAAAAGAAATATGACCAACAGTGGTTCGGGTGTATATACAAAGGGTTTGTTTTTTTATACGTCTTACTATTAGATAGTGCCCATAAATTTCATGATAGGTACCCAAAGATTCATATTGAACTTCGACAGGAACTTCTCTTGAGGCAATGACACGTTGATCTAGTCGCCACCGAAGCCACAAAGGACTATCTAAATTGATTCGTTTCTGCTGATAAACTATAAGTACATCATAGGAACTACAAAAATAGGGCTCTTTCTCTTTCGTAGTATATTTATACTTATAATCATTAACTGTTTCATTTTGATAGTTTATGCGATTCCATGGATTATACCTATTTGCACAAATACCTCGACGATTCCCGATCGTTAATACATAGAGTCCAATAAGCATATCTTGGGTTGGTACCGAAATGGGATCTCCAATAGCCGGAGAAAAGAGATTCATATGAGAAAACATAAGTAAACGAGCCTCCGCTTGCGCTTCCAAAGATAAAGGTACATGAACAGCCATTTGATCCCCATCAAAGTCTGCATTGAATCCTTTACGAACTAATGGATGTAAACAAATAGC